GTCACATTGTGTAACAATGTATAGTGAAAAATTATGCATGGTATTAGAATAAATATACACACGGTCCTCGTTTTTGGGGTTTTTCGAGGTGTCCTTGTATATTTAGGGGGGAGGGGGGGTTTTTACGAAAAAAATTTTTTTTTTTTATTGTTTTTTTTCCTTGCGAAGAAGGGGGGTATCTATATAGTATTTTAATGTCCGACTAAGCAGGAATGTGCTAAATAATGATATGTTTCTTACATTCATGAATAATAATTCTTTTCCCTAAAATGTTGATTAAATCTATATGTTTTCTTTCAATTAATATTAGATTAATCAATGTGTGTTATTTATGTTTTCATTGTTCCATCCCTTTCAGTAATGGTGAACTTGACAATTGATCTCCTACGAATGACCAGTAGTGGGTATTATTAAGATTAATGTCGAGGGGAGTTCTAACTTAATTTAATGTTCCGGATCCAGCCCTCCCGGGGCATAGTCGGAGCTTTCATACCGAACTAAAAGATCTGGGCGGATAATAAATCTTGATACGATCAAGGACCATGTGCCAATAAAGGGAACTAGGGTAAATTCATGATTGATACGATCAAGGATTAGATGAATCCGAGCAGTAACCAGATGCCAATTTAAGTCAATTGTAGGTGATGTAGCAATGTTAATATCTAAATAGGTCAATTTTTTCCATTAAATCAACTGATACGGATTTCTTACCAACCCGCATAATATTTACATAAATATTATTTAGCTGAGTAAAGCTTAATATGTTATAAAAATGTGGATATATCATATTATGGGGATTAATCATATAATGTAATGATAATAGTGGTAAGTAAATCAATGAGTATTAAACATAGCATGTTATGATATAGTGGAATATAAATTAATGGGTATTAAACATAATATGTTATATTACCTGTGGAAAATCTATTAAAGTTGATATGTGAAAGTAAGTCTTATGTGGTATATTAAGGAATGTGGGCCGAATCATTAATATGTCATACTGGCGTACATAAAATCATGCAAATTGCATGATTTCATGGTGGTGCCTCAGGGGGCAGTTTAGGTAGAATCTTGGCTTTGGGAGCCAAGGGCAGGAGTTTAATTCTCCTTCCTCTGATGTTTTGGGGAGGGGTTACACCTTCAATCTTCGGCTTACAAGGCCGATGCTTTAGTTAAGCTACCAAAACTAGTTTAAGTTAAGTATTTTGTTTTCTAATCAGCTGGTTAGTGGTATAATAATTAGAAATAAAGAAAAGTAGATAATAGATGCGATTTGTCCCACTAGGATGAATGGTTGTTCTACTGGTTGTCCTCCGATTCAAGTTAGGATAATTGTGTTAGCTATAAGGGTTCAGAAGAAAAGTTGTGTGAGTGGTCGGAAGGTATTGCTTCGTTGTTTGGAGGTGTGTAGGAGTGGGATGAGGAAAAGGATGAAGATGGAGAATAATAGGGCTAATACTCCTCCTAGTTTGTTAGGGATTGAGCGTAGGATAGCATAAGCAAATAGGAAATATCATTCTGGTTTGATATGTGGTGGTGTTACGAGGGGGTTCGCTGGAATGAAATTTTCAGCGTCTCCTAAGAGGTTGGGTATGAATAGAGCAAGGAATGTTAGTATAAATAATATTATAGAGAATCCTAGAATGTCTTTGTAGGAGAAGTAGGGGTGGAAGGGGATCTTATCTATGTCAGAGTTTAATCCTGTTGGGTTGTTTGAACCTTTCTCGTGAAGGAAAAGTAGGTGAATTATGCTTAGTGCTGAAATTAGAAATGGGAAGAGAAAATGGAATGCAAAGAAGCGAGTTAGGGTAGCATTGTCTACTGAAAATCCTCCTCAGATTCATTGGACTAAGGTATTTCCGATATAAGGTAAAGCAGATAGGAGATTAGTAATAACTGTAGCTCCTCAAAAGGATATTTGTCCTCATGGGAGAACATAGCCTACGAATGCTGTAGTTATAAGTAGGAATAGTAATATTACTCCGATATTTCATGTTTCTTTGTTGAGGTAAGAGCCATAGTAAATGCCTCGAGCAATATGTAGATATACACAGATGAAAAATATGGAGGCACCGTTGGCATGAATGTTGCGAATAAATCATCCATAGTTAACGTCTCGACAGATGTGAATGACTGATGAGAAGGCTATAGAGATGTCTGCGGTATAATGTATTGCCAGAAATAATCCTGTAAGAAGTTGGATAATAAGGCATAGTCCTAGGAGTGAACCGAAATTTCATCAAATTGAGATGTTTGATGGGGTAGGGAGATCGATTAGGGTATGGTTTATGATTTTGAATAATGGGTGAGTTTTTCGAATGTTTGTGGCCATAGATTCTTATAGTTGAATGAACAACGATAGTTTTTCAAGTTATTGGTCTTGGTTAAAGTCCAGGTGAGAATAATGGTTTATTTTATGTTTGTAATAATAGTTGGTCTAGTTTTGGGTATAATAGCTGTGGCATCAAATCCGTCTCCGTATTATGCTGCTTTGGGTTTAGTGTTAACTGCTGGGGTTGGATGTGGGTTAATAGCGGGTTATGGTGGGTCTTTTTTGTCTTTAGTATTATTTTTGATTTATTTGGGAGGAATATTGGTAGTTTTTGTTTATACAGCAGCTTTGGCTACTGAGCCTTATCCTGAGACATGAGGTAATTGGTCGGTTTTGTTGTATGTGGGGGTTTATTTGATAAGTGTATTTTTTATTGGAAAATATTTTGTTGTTGATTGGTTTAATTTAGATTGAGTGGGGGTGGAGGAGTTTAGTGGATTGGATATAATTCGGGGTGATTTTGGTGGGGTAGCTTTGTTATATTCTTATGGTGGGTGAATATTAGTGTTAGGGGGTTGGGTGTTGTTATTAACTTTGTTTGTAGTATTAGAGTTAACTCGTGGTTTATCTTGAGGGTCTTTGCGTGTAATTAATTAAGGATATTATAATTACTAGAGTTAGTGTTAGAAATAGTAGTATGAGGTATGTTTTGATATAACCTTGTTGTGGTTTGGTTAATAGTTTAATTGGTTGAGTTTGTTGGATGATGGGGCTTTTTGGTCCGATTTTTTCATTTCATGTTAGGTCAATTAGATGTGTCGAAATGTGTTGGGCTCAGTTTAGGTTTATTTTAGAGAAGAGACGGTGAATAGTTTGTGGGAAGTAACCGAGTATGTTTGAGAAGTAGTGTATTTTGAGTGTAGGAGTGATTTTGAGTTGGGTGTTTGTGAGGTTGGTTAGTTCGAGTGCTAGGAGAAGACCAGTGATTGTTACTAGTAAGGCAGATAATTTGAGAAGAGGACTTATAGTTATTACTTGGGTTTTTGTTGGTGGTATGTTGAGGGTGATAATTATGCCGGCAATAATGCTTCCATATGCGAGGCGTTTGATAGGGTTGATCACTAGGGGGTTATTTTCGTTGATTGGTGAAAGTGGGTTAAATCGTGGATGGTTTATTAGGGTGAAGAAAATTAAACGGAAACTATAGATAGCTGTGAATGATGTAGCGATGAGGGTGAGGGTAAGGGCTCAGGCGTTTAAATGTGATGTATTAAGGGTTTCGATGATAATATCTTTTGAGAAGAAACCTGATAGGAAGGGTATACCTGTAAGAGCTAGACTACCGATAATTAATGATGATGATGTAAGTGGAAGAATTTTATGTAGACCTCCTATTATTCGGATGTCTTGTTCGTCATTTAGGCTATGGATGATAGAACCTGAACACAGAAACAGTATAGCTTTGAAGAATGCATGGGTGCAGATATGAAGGAAGGCTAGTTGAGGTTGGTTAAGACCGATTGTGACTATTATTAATCCGAGTTGGCTTGATGTTGAGAAAGCAATGATTTTTTTAATATCATTTTGGGTTAATGCACATAAAGCAGTAAATAGTGTTGTTAGTGCTCCTAAACATAGACATGTTGTGAGGATTATTTGGTTGTTTTGTAGAAGTGGGTGGAGGCGGATTAATAGGAAAATGCCGGCTACAACTATTGTACTAGAGTGAAGTAGGGCGGAGACTGGGGTTGGTCCTTCTATAGCGGAAGGAAGTCAGGGATGGAGGCCGAATTGTGCTGATTTACCGGTTGCAGCGAGAACTAAACCTAGTAAGGGTAGGGTGAGATTTATGTCTTTGGTCAGAATAAATAGTTGTTGGATTTCTCAGGAGTTTAAGTTTATGGCTAATCATGTTATACTTAGAATAAGTCCGATATCACCAATTCGGTTATAGATTACGGCTTGTAGGGCAGCCGTGTTAGCATCTGATCGGCTGTATCATCAACCGATTAATAAAAAGGATATAATTCCTACTCCTTCTCATCCAATGAATAATTGGAATATGTTGTTAGCTGTTACTAGAATGATTATAGAGATTAAAAATAGAAGTAGATATTTAAAAAATCGATTAATATTAGGATCTGAATGCATATATCATAGGGTAAACTCTAAGATAGATCAAGTAACGTATAGGGCTACTGGTGTGAAGATGATTGAATATAGGTCAAATTTGAAGCTTATGTTAATGTCAAAAGGTCCAATGTTTATTCAATTTCAATTTGTTAGGATAGATTCTAAACCTTGGTCTAGGAAGATAAATAATGGGATTAGACTGATGAAGAATGAAATTTTTACGGCTATTTTTACATATAGAGAAGCTCAATTAGGGTTGGGTTTTTTGTAGATTAAGGAGGAAATTAATGGAAATGTAAGGATAATAAAGATCAGGAGAAAGGATGAATTGAGAATTGTATTCATAGCTCTTGCTTGGAGTTGCACCAAGAGTTTTTGGTTCCTAAGACCAATAGATGGCTATTATCTTTCAGGAGCTGAGTTAGCCATGGATTTGAACCATGAAAGAAAGAATTAGCAGTTCTTTGTGTCCCAGACCTCTCTCGGTAATTAAAAAGATTTTAACTTTTGTTTTTAGAACCACAATCTAATGTTTTAGTTAAACTATAATTACATGATGTCCATCCTAGGATTAGTTCTGGTTTTAAGATTAAAAGAAGTATTGGGATGAGATGTAAGATGAGGAGGAGATGTTCTCGTGTGTGTGAGGGATTAATGGAGGAGATATGGTTTTGGGTGGGACCTCGTTGAGTTATTAAAAATATATAAAGTGAATATGAAGCAGTAATTAATACTCCTAAACCTGTTAGTAGAATAGTTCAATTAGATCAATTGAATAAAGAGGAGATGATTAATAGTTCTCCTATAAGATTTGGTGTGGGTGGGAGTGCTAGGTTGGCTAGGTTAGTTAGAAATCATCAGGTTGTTATTAATGGAAGAGCAATTTGAATTCCTCGGGCTAATAGTAATGTTCGGCTATGGATTCGTTCATAGTTAGTATTTGCTAGACAGAATAGGGCTGATGAGATTAAGCCATGGGCAATTATTAGTGTAATGGCTCCTGCAAAACTTCATGGTGTTTGGATTAGAATTGCTCCTGCAACTAGGCCTATATGACTTACTGAGGAGTAAGCAATAAGGGATTTTAAATCTGTTTGTCGTAAACAGATTGAACTTGTTATGATAATACCTCAGATAGCTAGGATTATAAATGGGTATGCTATTTCTTTGGTAAGAGGGTTGAGTATTACAATAATTCGTATTATTCCATAACCTCCTAGTTTTAATAGAATTGCAGCTAATACTATGGAACCTGCAATAGGAGCTTCTACATGGGCTTTAGGAAGTCATAGGTGGACTCCGTATAATGGTATTTTAATGAGGAAGGCTATAACACATGCTATTCATCAGAATTTGTCAGTTCATAGAAGGGAATTTGATGGTTGTGAAAATTGTATGGTTATTATGGATAGGGTTCCTAAATTGTTTTGTAGTGTTAGTAGGGCAATTAATAATGGTAAAGAACCAATTAAGGTATAAAATAGAAAGTAAATTCCTGCATTTAGACGTTCTGTTTGGTTACCTCATCGTGTGATAATGATAAGTGTAGGGATTAATGTAGTTTCGAATATAATATAGAATATAATTATTTCTGTTGCACTAAATGCTAGAATGAGAGATAATTGGAGGGAGATTAATAATGTGATGTAGGTTCGTTGGCGGATGATGGGTTCGGGAATAAGGTGGTTTTGGCTAGCTAGAATTATTAATGGTAAGAGTCAGCAGGTTAAGATGAGAAATGGAGCTGATAAAGGATCGATGGCTAAATGTTGGTTTGAGAAATCTCAGCTAATGTCTGAGTCTCATTTGAATCATGATAAACTTAGTAGTGCAATGAATAGACTATGGGTTAGGGAGGTTGATCATAATCATTTTTTAGGTATTAATCATGTGGTTGGAAATAATATGATTGTTGGTAAAAGGATTTTTAACATTGTAATAAGTTAAGATTTTGGAGGTTATCGGAACCATGGGTTCGTGAAGTGGCTACTAAGATTGCTAGGCCTGTACTAGCTTCACAGGCGGAGAAGGTTAATAGAATTATTGGAATGATAAAGGATGATGGTGAATTTAGTGTTATGGATCATGTAGTGATAGCAATGAATATGGTTAATATTATACCTTCTAGACATAAGAGGGCTGATAGGAGATGTGATCGGTTAAATGCTAGTCCTGTTAACCCTAGTATGAATGCTGAACTAAAACTGAAATATATAGGAGACATAAGATGTTTATGGATTTTAACCATAATTTACTAAGTCGAAATTAGTAGTCTTGTTTAGACTAAACATCTATTCTGCTCATTCAAGTCCTCCTTGAAATCATTCATAGATAAGGCCTAGTGTTAGTAATATTAAAATAATAGATGTTCAGAGGAGTGTATAAGATGGTGAGGATAGTTGATTTCCTCATGGGAGGGGAAGTAATAGAGCAATTTCTAGATCAAATAAAAGGAATAAAATTGCTACTAGGAAGAATCGTAAGGAGAAAGGTAGGCGTGCACTTCCCAGTGGGTCAAAACCACATTCATATGGGGATAGTTTTTCATTGTCTGGGTTTAAAGATGGTAATCAGAATGCGATTATAGCCAATATTAGGGAAACCAGGGCTGTGGTAGCGACAGAAAATATGATGAGACTCATTACTTTTCCTTGGAATTTAACCAAGATTAAATGATTGGAAGTCATTTGTACTAGCTTATACTAGAAAAGTAATTATGAGCCTCATCAATAGATGGAAACATAAAGGAATAGTCATACTACATCTACAAAGTGTCAGTATCATGCAGCTGCTTCAAAGCCGAAGTGGTGTTCTGATGTAAAGTGATATTGGATTTGTCGTATTAGGCATACTGCTAAGAATGTTGAACCGATAATAACATGGAGTCCGTGGAAGCCTGTGGCAACGTAAAATGTTGTGCCGTATACACTGTCAGTGATGGTAAAGGGTGCTTCGTAGTATTCTGTGGCTTGTAGGAATGTGAAGTAAAAACCTAGGATGATGGTTAATGTTAGTGCTTGGATAGTTTCTTTTCGGTTACCTTCTATTAAACTATGGTGGGTTCAGGTAACTGTAACACCTGAGGCTAGAAGAACCGCGGTGTTTAAAAGAGGTACTTCAAATGGATCAAGTGGAAAGATTCCAGTTGGTGGTCAGCAACCTCCTAATTCTGGTGTGGGTGCTAAACTTGAGTGATAAAAGGCTCAGAAGAAGCCAAGGAAGAAGAATACTTCTGATGTAATAAATAGGATTATGCCATAGCGTAAACCTTTTTGAACTGGGGGTGTATGATGTCCTTGAAATGTTCCTTCTCGAATAATATCACGTCATCATTGAATTATAGTTAGTAGTAGAAGAATAAGTCCTAGGTATAGTAGTGATAGTGTATGGAAATGGAATCAGATAGCTAAACCTGATGTTATTAGAAGAGCTGCGGTAGCTCCTGTTAATGGTCATGGACTTGGGTCAACTATATGGAATGCATGTGCTTGGTGAGCCATTAGACATTTTCTTGTAAATATAAACTTAGTAGTAAAACGAAAACATATGCTTGGATTATTGCAACAGCAATTTCTAGAATTGTCAGTAAAAACAGAATTATTGAGGTTAGTAATGTTACGGTAGGTATCATAGTAATTAGTGCAAAGGCTGCCGTTGCAATAAGCTGTATTAGAAGGTGACCGGCTGTAAGGTTAGCAGTTAATCGTACTCCAAGGGCTAATGGTCGAATGAATAGGCTAATTGTTTCGATGATGATTAGGATAGGGATTAGTGGAGTTGGTGTGCCTTCTGGTAGGAGATGACCTAGGGCAATAGTTGGTTGGTTAAGTATTCCGACTAATACGGTTATTAATCATAAGGGAAGAGCAAATGCTATGTTAAGTGAAAGTTGGGTTGTAGGTGTAAATGTATAAGGAAGTAGTCCGAGAAGGTTTATGGAGATGAGGAATAATATTAGTGCTGTAAATAGTATGGTTCATTTATGGCCACCTAGATTGATTGGTTGTATAAGTTGAAATGCGAATCGGTTAATAAATCAGGCTTGTAGTGTTATTAGACGGTTATTTAGTCATCGATGTGTTGGGGTTGGGAATATTAATCATGGTAGGGTAATTGCTATAGCAATTAATGGAATGCCTAGGAGTGAGGGGCTTAAAAATTGATCAAAGAAGTTTAGATTCATGGTCAGTGTCAGGGCTCAGGTTTTGATTTTTCTGCACTTTTGGGTGTTGGTTCGTTGTTGAATAAATATTTTGTTACTTTTTTTGGTAAAATGGTAAGGAATATAATTCATGAAAATAATAGGATTAAAAATCATGGATGTGGATTGAGTTGGGGCATATCACTAAGGGTGGTAGGGAATCACCAATATTTAGCTTAAAAGGCTAATGCTAGACCCGGTTTAGCTTCTTAGTGAGGCTTCTTCTAGTATTAATGAAGATCAGGCTTCGAAATGTTCTAGTGGGACTGCTTCAACCACGATAGGTATAAAGCTATGGTTAGCTCCGCAAATTTCTGAACATTGACCGTAATAAATTCCTGGACGGGAAATGATAAAGGCAGTTTGATTTAGTCGGCCTGGTACGGCATCTATTTTTACTCCTAAGGCAGGAACAGTTCATGAATGTAGGACATCTTCTGCTGATACAAGAACTCGAATAGGTGATTCTATGGGGACTACTATTCGATGGTCTGTTTCTAATAGACGGAATTGTCCTGGGGTTAAATCTTGGGTTTGGATTATATAAGAGTCGAATGTTAGATCTTCATAATCTGTATATTCATAACTTCAGTACCATTGGTGGCCTATAGCCTTGATCGTTAAATGTGGATCGTTGATTTCATCTATTAGGTATAAAATTCGTAAAGATGGAAGAGCAATTATAATGAGGATGATGGCAGGGAGAATTGTTCAAACAATTTCAATTTCTTGTGAGTCAAGAATGTATTTGTTTGTAAGTTTTGTTGATACTATAGCTGTAATAATATAAAGGACTAGGGAACTAATTAGAAATACAATTATAAGTGTATGATCGTGAAAGTGAATAAGTTCTTCTATAACTGGAGAGGCTGCATCTTGAAATCCTAATTGTGATGGGTGTGCCATTATAAGATACGCGGGTTTTTAACTCGCAATTTTACTCTGACAAAGTAGTGTAATGTATTTTACTAGTATCTTAATTAGAGAAAGTGACAGAGTGGTGATGTGGTTGGCTTGAAACTAACATATGGGGGTTCGATTCCTTCCTTTCTTGATTAAGTTGAGGTTCGTTGGACTTGTACGAAAGCTGGTTCTTCATAAGTATGATATGGAGGAGGACAACCATGAAGTCATTCTACATTTGTATGTGGTAGTTCAATGGATAGGACTTCTCGTTTAGAAGCAAATGCTTCTCAAATAATAAATAATAACAAGATTACGGCTACTAGTGATACCAATGAACCAATAGAAGAGACTGCATTTCAAAGGGTATATGCATCAGGATAATCTGAGTAACGTCGTGGTATCCCTGCAAGTCCTAGGAAGTGTTGTGGGAAAAAGGTTAAGTTTACTCCAATAAATATTAATGCAAATTGAATTTTTGTTCAGGTTGAATGGAGGGTAAAGCCTGAAATTAATGGGAATCAGTGAATAAAGCCTGCCATAATGGCAAATACTGCTCCTATGGAAAGGACATAGTGGAAATGGGCTACTACATAATAAGTATCGTGGAGAACGATGTCTAATGATGAGTTAGCTAATACAATCCCTGTTAATCCTCCTACAGTAAATAAGAAAATAAAGCCTAGGGCTCATAATAGAGGTGTCTCTCATTTAATTGAACTACCGTGGAGGGTTGCTAATCAGCTGAATACTTTAACACCTGTAGGGATTGCAATGATTATTGTTGCGGATGTAAAATAAGCTCGTGTGTCTACATCTATTCCTACTGTAAATATATGATGAGCTCAGACGATGAAACCTAATAAACCAATTGCTATTATTGCTCATACTATTCCTATATAACCAAAGGGTTCTTTTTTACCTGAATAATAGGCAACTACATGGGAGATTATCCCAAAACCAGGAAGAATTAGAATATAAACTTCTGGATGTCCAAAGAATCAGAATAAGTGTTGATATAGAATAGGATCTCCTCCTCCTGCTGGATCAAAGAAGGTTGTATTAAGATTTCGGTCTGTGAGTAATATTGTAATTCCTGCTGCTAATACTGGTAGTGAGAGTAGTAGGAGGATGGTAGTTACGAGAATTGATCAAACGAATAATGGTGTCTGATATTGGGAGATGGCTGGTGGTTTTATGTTGATGATAGTTGTGATGAAATTAATAGAAGCTAAAATTGATGAAATTCCTGCTAGATGTAAGGAAAAAATAGTAAGATCAACTGATGTTCCTGCATGGGCTAGGTTACCTGCTAATGGTGGATATACAGTTCAACCTGTTCCTGCTCCAGCCTCTACTCCTGCAGAAGCTAATAGTAATAAGAATGAAGGAGGAAGTAGTCAAAAACTTATGTTATTTATTCGTGGAAAAGCTATGTCAGGTGCACCAATTATTAGAGGTACTAGCCAGTTTCCAAATCCACCAATTATTACTGGTATCACTATAAAGAAGATTATTACAAAAGCATGAGCTGTTACAATCACATTATAAATCTGATCATCTCCTAAGAGAGATCCGGGTTGGCTTAACTCAGCTCGAATCAGAAGGCTAAGGGCTAAACCCACTATTCCTGCTCATGCACCAAAAATTAAATAAAGGGTGCCGATATCTTTGTGGTTTGTAGAAAATAGTCAACGATTAATTGCCACAGGTAAGATGACCGAGAACTAGGTGGCGGATTGTAGCTCCGTATACAGAGGTTAAATTCCTCTTCTTTCCACAGTTCTGCAGTAAATGTTTACGTTGGATTGCAAATCCAAAGAAGGAGATTTATTTCTCCCGGGACTTTCTCCCGCCTTTTTATTTACGGCGGGAGAAAGTTAGGTAAAAGTTCGCTGGATTGAACACTTAGCTGTTAACTAAGATTTTATAGGATCGAGGCCTATTTATCTAGAAGGTTTTAGCTTAATTAAAGTATCTGGGTTGCATTCAGAAGATGTGAGATAGAGTCTTGCAAATCTTATCAGAAATTAGAGGGTTTTCACTTCTACTTAAAGCTTTGAAGGCTTTTGGTCTAGTTAACCTAAATTTCTTATGTTATGATGGTAAATATGGTAGGTGTAAGTGGTAGAAGAAGGATAGAGAGGGAAGCTGTTGTGGTTAGTAGGAGGTTTGGGTGGATTGTTTTTGTTCGTCAAGATGAGGATATGTTTAGTGGGTTTGGGTTTATGGTTAATGTTGTTGTGTATGATAGTCGTAGGTAAAAAAATAGGCTTAGTAGTGCTGTAATAGCTATAATGGTGGCTGGGATGATTAGGTTTTGTTTTGTTAGTTCTTGTAGGATTAATCATTTGGGTATGAATCCGGATAATGGAGGGAGGCCTCCTAGTGATAGTAGGGTTATGAGGGTTATGGTTGATAAGAGTGGGGATTTTGATGATGATGATGCGATTGAGTTGATTTTTGTTGAGTTAAATATGTTGAATAATAAAAATGTTGTGAGGGTTATAATAATATATAGGATAAGATTTAGTAGTGTTAGGTTAGGATTATAATGTAGAATAATGATTATTCAACCTATATTAGCGATTGAGGAGTATGCTAGGATTTTTCGTAGTTGGGTTTGGTTAAGACCTCCTCAGCCTCCAATGATAGTAGATAGAATTCCTAGTGAGATAAGTAGGTTTGGGTTGAGAATAGGATGAAGTTGGAAGAGAATAGCAAATGGAGCGAGTTTTTGTCATGTTGATAGAATTAGTCCTGTGGTGAGATCTAATCCTTGAAGTACTTCTGGTAGTCAGAAATGTAGTGGAGCAAGTCCGATTTTTAATGCTAGGGCAATTGTGGCTAGTGTGGCAGAGGTTGGGTTTAGTAATTCAGTTATGTTTCATTGGCCTGTGATTCAAGCGTTTGTTACACTAGCAAATAATAATAGGGCGGATGCAGTAGCTTGGGTAATGAAGTATTTTGTGGTAGCTTCTACTGCTCGTGGATGGTGTTGATGGATTATTATTGGAATGATGGCTAAGGTGTTAATTTCTAGGCCTATTCAAAGTAAGAGTCAGTGGGAGCCAGTGAATGTTAGGGTGGTTCCTAGTACAAGACTTAAGGTGATAATGGTTAATGTTGTTGGGTTCATTAGTAAAGGAAGGATTTTAACCAACATGGTTGGGGTATGGGCCCAAAAGCTTGTTTAGCTGACTTTACTTAGAGAATAGTGTAAGTGGAAGTACGGAGGGTTTTGATCTCTCAGATATAGGTTCGAGTCCTATTTCTCTAAAGGAAGTGAAGAGGTTTTAACTCTTATTATTCACTCTATCAAAGTGATCCTTTGATTCAGGCACGCTTCCTGGCTAGGTTAGTGGGGGGAGACTTGCTGTTGCAAGTGGTAGGGCTAAATGTCATAGGATAATTGCTAGAGTGAGTGGTAGGAAGTTTTTTCATACAAGATGTATTAGTTGGTCGTAGCGAAATCGTGGATATGATGCTCGAATTCATAGAAAGAGGAGGGTTAATATTGTAGCTTTTATTATAAGAGTGAATGTTGAGGTTTGTGGTATAAAGGGATCGTATGATGTTCCTATGAATAAAATAATGGATAGGGTGTTTATTATTAGGATGTTGATATATTCGGCTAGGAAGAATAAGGCAAATGGGCCTCCTGCATATTCGATATTGAATCCAGATACTAGTTCTGATTCTCCTTCTGTGAGATCAAATGGTGCTCGGTTAGTTTCTGCTAGGGTGGAAATATATCATATTAAGGCTAAGGGTCATCCTGGGATTAGTAGTCATATGGTTTCTTGGGTTGTGTTGAAGGTGTGGAGGGTGAATCCACCTGTGAAGATAATTATTGATAGAAGAATAAGTCCTAGGCTTACTTCATAAGAAATGGTTTGAGCTACGGCCCGTAAGGCACCTATTAGTGCATATTTTGAGTTTGATGCTCATCCTGATCCTAGGATAGTATATACGGTTAAGCTTGAGATTGCTAGGATAAATAGTAAGCTTAGGTTTAGGTTGATGATAGAATGTGGTAGTGGTAATGGTATTCATATTAGTAGGGCTAGGGCTAGAGCAATTGTGGGAGTAGCAAGGAATAGGAAGGGGGAGGAGGTTGATGGACGGATGGGTTCTTTGATAAATAGTTTAATGCCGTCTGCGATTGGTTGTAGAAGGCCGTAAGGCCCAACTACATTTGGACCTTTGCGGAATTGTATGTAACCCAAGATTTTTCGTTCAATGAGAGTTAGAAAAGCAGTAGCTAGTAAGATTGGGATGATATAGGCTAATATGTTGATTAAATATAATAAAATGGTTTGGAGCATAATTGGGGAGAGGATTTGAACCTCTGAAATAAAGAGCTTAGGTCTTTTGCATTTACCAGGCTCTGCCACCCCAACAACTACCCTTTTTTTGGGTGGATGGATGTTTCTTTCTTATCTATTTGAGTTTGTTTCAATAGATGAGAGTAGAGCGTGCTTGGAGTATTGGCTCTATTTTTTCGGTCCTTTCGTACTAGAAAAAATTTTTCATAGATAGAAACTGACCTGGATTTCTCCGGTCTGAACTCAGATCACGTAGGACTGTTAATCGTTGAACAAACGAACCCTTAATAGCGGTTGCACCATTAGGATGTCCTGATCCAACATCGAGGTCGTAAACCCTTTCGTCGATAGGGACTCTGAGAAAGGATTGCGCTGTTATCCCTAGGGTAACTTGGTTCATTGCTCAGGTTAAGAATTTCCTGGGTCGTCTTTCGATAAATGTTTTATCATTTAGAATTGTCATTCTAATTTTTGAGTATATAATACTTAGTCGATAAGGAGGATTTGTTTTTCTCCTTGGTCGCCCCAACCAAAAACATGTTAAATTAGGAGTATTGTATTGTTTGTTTTTGTCCTTAGGATGTAATGTGATTACATAATTAATTTAAGTGTTTTAAGCTCCATAGGGTCTTCTCGTCTAATGTGTTTATTCCCGCTTCTGCACGGGAAGATCAATTTCATTGATTAGAAAATAGAGACAGTTAAACTCTCGTGATGCCTTTCATACAGGTCTTCATTTAAAAGACAAATGATTACGCTACCTTCGCACGGTCAAGATACCGCGGCCGTTAAAGTATTATCACAGGGCAGGCTGGACCTCCTATAGTTTGGGCAGGAGGCGATGTTTTTGGTAAACAGGCGGAGTTTGTGTTTGCCGAGTTCCTTTATTTTCTTTAAATCTTTCCTTGTAACATTCCTGTGTGGGGTTAACGAGTTATTGAATAGGTTTGTCTGGTTTATTATCTGTTAATATAATAACTTCAATAGGTTCGTTTAATTATCAGTGATTTAATTCTTTCTGGTTTACACTTATGTTAGGAGAGGTTTGACCTCCTATTACTCATCTTAGCATAAGTTCTTTTATATTTATATATAAAATAACCTGATGTAAAATTTGGGGGTTATGATAGTTTATCGGTATTGTGGAATTTTTAAAACTGGAGCTGTGACGCTGGCTTTTCAGGTGGCTGCCTTTAGGCCTACTGGGGAGGTAATCTTTTTAATTATGATCAATACCCACCGTTTAAAGTTGTACCTTGGTTTAAAAGGGCTGTACCTCTTTTAAATAACTTTTAATTTTTATGTTACACTTTAATGAGATAGTCTTGTTTAGTGATAAAAAATTAATGCAGAACTAAAATTCTTTTTTCAGGTAACCAGCTATCACTAAACTCGGTAGGTTTATCACCGCTACTTGGAAGTCTTCCCATTCTTTTGCCACAGAAACGGGTTAGCTCTTGGTTGTGCTGCTTCGAAGTAGCTCGTTTAGTTTCGGGGAGTTAGACTTAAGGTCTTTTTGCCTAGTTTATCTAGCTAAATCATGATGCAAAAGGTACGAGTTTAAATCTCTGCTTTTTTGTACTTTGATAATTTGTTTCATTTCTTTTTCAACTTTTCCTTGCGGTACTAAAACTATTGCGCTGGTTGTCTTTTTCTATCGCCCATACTTAAGATATTAAAATGTTTTAATGGTGAGTTGATATATTTATGTAGTTTATAAGGTTAAATTGGGTTGGGTGATCAGGCTAGTTTGAAGGTTCAGAGTGATCCGGGTTGCACAGATATTTCCTCGGTGTAAGGGAGGTGCTTTACTAATTTAGCTACATTCTGATTCCAAGTGCACTTTCCAGTACACTTACCATGTTACGACTTGCCTCCTCTTGTTTAGGGAATTTTTTTAAATAAATAATGAATGTTATTGAGGAGAGTGACGGGCGGTGTGTGCGCGTCCCAGGGCCGGTTTCAGTAAAGTATTTTGGTCTTTTCTTACTGCTAAATCCACCTTTAAGTAATTTTTCAGTTTACTGTCCGTGTTTTTTGGTTAAAAAAATGTAGCCCATTTCTTTCCACTTCATTCGCTACACCTCGACCTGACGTATAGAAGTTTAAATTCTTTGTGCTTACTTTTTGTCTTTCATAAGGTAAGCTGACGACGGCGGTATATAGGCGGGGATGGCAAGAAGTGGTGAGGTTTAACGAGGATTATCGGTTATAGAACAGGCTCCTCTAGGTGGGTGTGGGACACCGCCAAGTCCTTTGGGTTTTAAGCTAGCGCTTGTAGTACTCTGGTGAACAATATAGTGGATTATTGTCTAAGTTTATAGTTAGGCATAGTAGGGTTTCTAATCCTAGTTTGGGCCCTAACTGTCGTGACATCAAGATTACTGATTATATAAAGTCACTTTCGTTGTTGATTATTCTGTTCATGTATACGTATAACAGTTGGGTGAAGTTTTAACTTTAATGGTTATAGTTTTTCCTTAAATCACTCTTTACACCGTGGAGTGTTAATTTGGGTTACTCGTATAACCGCGGTGGCTGGCACGAGATTTACCAACTCTATTGACTTTAACTGATTCAAGCTTTCGCTTATGTATCAATGTTTATTACTGCTGAAATCCCTTGGGGGTGTGGCTTAGCAAGGTGTCTTGGGCTAAATGGTATGTGCCTGATACCTGCTCCTAGTCAATTGACATAGATTGATTAGGGCATTCTCACAGGGGTGCTGAAACTTGCATGTATAATTTTAGTTACAATTAACACTAAGGCTAGGACCAAACCTTTCATGCTTGCGGAAAATATTATTTTTCATCTTAGCATTTTCAGTGCCATACTTTGAATTAAGCTACACTAGC